TTTTTTTTTATTTTTATTGATAAGAAAAATTTTTAGTATGTATTTAAGTATACACACCTTAATTTTTTTAGTTAAAAACTAATATTATTAAATATTATATGTCTTTGTATTTTTCAAACAAGACTATGGAGGAATCGAACCTCAAGCTAAAGATTTGCAATCTAAGCATAGACCATCTATAACATAATCTTTCAGGTAACTATTACCTGACCCCCTTTTCACCTATGACAACAATCAGCGCTAGGGGAGGTAATAACTACCCCCTTTAGAGGACTAAACTAAGAATGTTACCTCTGAGTCCATATCGGGTAAATCTGCACTTCTTTTAATAACGTCCGCATCCGCCCTTTCAGAAATTGAAAAGTTATTTGATGGTGCGGCTATATTAAGAGAAGCCAAATATGTTTAACAAGAAATTGTTAATATTATTTAAATAATTATTTTATAAAATTACTTATCTAGGTAAGCAAAATTTCCAGATCTGTCTTTTGTTTGTTTACTTTCTATTTTTAATGCATTTTTACCTAATTCAAAGATAAAACCTACTGTTACAATAACTATAAAAATAAGAACTACTATTAGTCCATAAACACCGTTTTCGTATTCACTAACAGCAAAAGGGTATATCATAACAATTTCTAAATCTAATAATAAATATACTAAAGCAAAAATAAAGAATTTAACTCCAAATTGAGTTCTATTTTGACCTAAAAAACTATGAAATCCACATTCAAATATACTATATTTCTCTTGATAAGGATTATGAGGTGCAAATATAAAATTTAATAATAAAAATATTATAGCTAAAGCTACTACAAATATAAATAAGAAAGTCATACTACTCATTTAATTCTCAAATAATATTTGTACCAATATGGTACCCATACTTAATCATTCGTTATTAATAAATATGAATAATAAAATTATTAATGTTATAACTGATATTGTGAAAGCAATTGGACTACTTAAAACAATATTAGTATAATTTGCTGAGATTTTTTTAATTTCTTTATCAGATGTATCTCTTACCGATCCTAATATATTAAATTCTTTTATAGAAGGATTAATAATAGAAGCAGGTTTATAGAAGAAAGTTTCTTTTACTATATTTAAATAGTAAACTCCACCTATAACACTTGTAAATATTGCTATTAAAACTATAAATACATATCCTTTATCTAATGCTGCACTTAAAACCATCTGTTTTCCAAAGAATCCTATAAGAGGAGGTATACCTACAAAAGAAAATATTGTAATAGCTAGACTTATAGCCAAGAAAGGATTTATGTAAAAGAATCCTTTTAATTGACTAACTAACTGTATAGGTGAATTATTTCTATCTATTAAATTATCTTTTTCAACATTATCATTTATATATGAATAAAAAGAATAACCTATGGCAATTAAAATTATAAATATATTTAAATTACTAATAGAATATTGAACTATATAAAATATAAATGCCTGAATAGATTCTATACTTGACACAGATAAAGCTAATAATATAAACCCTACATGAGAAATAGTACTATAAGCAAGTAATCTTTTTATTCTAAATTGAGTTAAACCGACAACAGTTCCAACTATTAAAGATAAAAATGAACTCATTATTAAACTAAAAGTTCAACTTATTTCAAAAAAATTATTATTTGTATAATAAACCAATTGTAATAAAAATATAAAAATAGAAATTTTTGCAATTATAGCTACAAAAGCAGTAACTACTGTAGGTATAGCATCATAAACATCCGGAGATCAGAAATGGAAAGGAGCAGCACCAATTTTGACTAAAAACCCTAGACTAAATATTAATAAAGAAAAGTTAATATAATAAGGTTTATATCAAGAATTTATAGCAGTCATATCACTTATATTATTAATAATATATATAGCATCTAAACTACTAGTACCAGAATTAGCATACAATAAACTAGTACCTAGTAAAATGAAACATGAACTTAATCCTCCTATTAAAAAGTAAATTAAACCACCTATTGTAGATAATTCAGAATTTCTATATATAGTACTAAGTAAATATAAACCATAACTTTGTAATTCTATTGAAAGAAAAATAGAAACTAAGTCATTAGTTGAAATTAATAGACATGCACCTGTTATTATAAATAATAAAATCAGAGGGTATTCTATTATTTTAAATTGTTCTCCCATTTTGTTCACAATTTTAGTTCTATAGTAATAAAAACTATTAAATAATAAATCTTTCAAAGAAGCATATTCCGAAGTTCAAAGTTTTCTATAATGAAAACCAGTTAATTGTAAAATTAATATACTTAATATAAAAATAAAAATATGGAAAACCTGTGTTATACTACTAATATAAACTAAACCTCCGTGTAAACCTATACCTTTATTTATAACAGACAAACTCGTAAAGTCCTGTAAAATACAATAAATCAAACCAATTATTGCAACTCTGTTGAATAATAATGACAAATCTCGTCTTGAAACAACGGCATTAGAAACTAATAAAAATAAAATAGTTAGCATTATCATTTAACAAACTAGGAGAGAAATTCGAATTCTCATTTTTAATGTATGAAATTAAAGTTCTAACCTGTTAAACTATCCTAGCTTTTGAGGGTGAATACCCTGGGTCGAACAGGGAACTTACTGTGCCACATACAGTCGCTCTACCATTGAACTATATTCACCTTATGTTGGAGTGATTCGAACACTCAATAGTAAATACCAAAAATTTATGACTTACCCATTAGTCCACAACATATACAAGAGAACTCGGACTCGAACCGAGATCGAGAAGGTTGAAGCTTCTTGTTTTAACCATTAAACTATTCTCTTATAAAAGTAAAACTTGAAAAGTACTACAAAACCCCTTTTTAAAGTACTTTTTACAAAGCATACTTATATACGGACAATAAGATTTGAACTTACACAGTTTTCACCATTCTGGCCTAAACAGAACCTGTCTACCAAATTCCAGCACATCCGCTGCCCAAGATAAGATTCGAACTTATAACAAAAATAGCTTCAATATTTCACTCTACCAATTGAGTTACCTGAGCTTCCGACATTTCTGGATTTTAATACCAGACAACTATTATAGGTTGGAGGCATTAGGATTCGAACCTAAGTCTTTAACATGCAAAATTAATATTTTACCAACTAAATTATGCCCCCCCTTTATAATATCTTCCTCTTCATATCTAATTTGAACCATTTATTTTGATTTACAATGAGGTTTTATATTAAGCAACTTTTAAATAAAGGCTTTAAAGGGGTTCTCTAAATCCTTATCCGAAGAAGGACTCGAACCTTCACAGCGCTAGCTCACAAATTTTAAGTTTGTTATGTCTACCATTCCATCACTCGGATTTTTACTACACGAACTTAAATTACAACTGTACATAATATTAATTATATATCTTTACTATAAAAAGATATGTATTTTATGTACTAATTCTAAGGCTAAAGTGACTTGAACACTTATAATTACTGTTATGAGCAGTACACTTTACCAATTAAGTTATAGCCTCTCATGCGGATGAGGGAGTTGCACCCACGTTCTCTGATCATGAGTCAAATATGTTACTGTTACATTAATCCGCTTTGAACTAAGTCGGATTCGAACCGACGGTAGAAACATTGAAAATGTTTTGTCTTACCACTTGACTATTAATCCTTACAGTCCAGTGTAAGTATCGCACTTACTTCTATTGATTACAAAACAATTGCATTACTTTTATGCTAACCAGACGAAAGTATTTACAAATTTGATATATTATTTTTTAGTGATTTATAAATTAGTACTTTATTCCTAAATATTTCAAATAAAGCCTATTCTGTTCGTAATGTTATATTACGTATATTTAAGAAATATCTTAAGGTAAGTTTCAAGCCTATATGCTTTCAGCTTTTAACTTTAGCTAACTTAGCTTTCCTGCCGTGCTTATACTATATATAAACCTAAGTGATAATAGAAAAATCCCGTATAACAATAACTATTATAATAATAATTACTATTATATTTTAAATTAATATTGGGCATATAAACAACAGGTAAACCATAGGTTAACAACGTATATTAAATATATACTTCTAGTTCCTTTCGTACAAAAGTTGTTCCTTATTATATTCTAATTCCCTCTAGAGGATGGAAACCATACTGTCTCACGACGTATTTAACCCAGCTCATGTAACTTTTTAATCGACGAACAGTCGTACCCTACATAGTTCCTGCATCCATGAGGATAAGTTAAGCCGACATCGAGGTGCCAAACCGCGCACTCATTTTGTACACTCTTGCGCAAATTAGCCTGTTCTATTTGTTATCATTTGAATTTCCATTTTTCACAAAATGGTTCAGACTATGTCTTCATTTTTATTATTAATACAATTTTATTATTTACTACTAATTCAACCTTTAACTGCAAAAGCCCCTACACGACGTTTTGAGTTGGCTATTGAATAAGTCACATTAGGTTTAAAGTGTCCTCTGTATAGTCCAGAAGATAATCTATTAAAAGAAGATTCTATATTTTTTAAACCTCCTTTTCACTTTAATTTATAGACAGCTCTATCTGCTCTATAACGTCTAGTTAATCTACCTCTTACTTCTAATCTTATACCACCCATATTTTTATGTTGAATCTCATCAAATGTTGATTTTTGAATTGTTTTCCTCATATTATTAATACCTATTAAAGTATAAGATGGATTGTTTGAATTTAGAGAAGTTAATTTTAGAGTTTGAGATCTTAAATATTTATTTTGTACATTGTACATATTTCTTAAAAACATGAAAAAATCTTTATCACTACTTAAATTAGACAGTAGATGACCATCTTTATAAACATTATGAACTAAATTTCTATCTTTAAGATTTCTTAAGTCTGCTCTTTCTTTAACTGTATTTACTTTAGGAAACTTTGCTCTATTAATTATACTGTTTATTCCTCTCATTACAGAGAATCTTCTTTTTTTTAATTTTAAGGCTAAAGCTTTAGTAAAAATATCAGTATTATAGACAAGAGATTTTAAATTAATTATGTTATATTCTATTTTTTTATTTAAAATTTTTACTAACAAGTTATTTAACTTAGATAAGAAATATATTTCTTCAAATTTAAATTTATTTATTTTATATCCATAAACATGTCTTCTTATAATACTTATTTTTCTAACAAATTTGAACTTGTTTAAAACATACTTTTGTATGTATCTATTAAAAGATAAGTTACTATAATTCATTATTTTATTTAGTAATTCAAATTTAAATTCTAAAACTTTACTACTTCTAAGTATAAACTTATTATCTAAAAACTTTTCTATTAATTGATCTTTCAAAAATTTTATCCTGTTTTCAAAAAAATTTCTTTGTATGTTTAAAATCTTAGATCTGAAACTCTCAAAGAATCTTTTACTTTTCAGATATCTTTTATATAAGACTTTTTTTTGAGTATTTAAAACATATAAAGTTATTATAACTTTATTATTAGTATGTTTAATCTCAGTATTACTTACATATACTCTTCTTAATAAAGAATGTCTTCTTTTAAGAGACATATGTTTTATATTTAAAAACTTGTTTTTTAAATGTAAATTAAAATAAGATTTTATCATTTTATTTAAATTTAGATCATTTAAAGGTATATTTTTAAGATTATTTTTATCATAAAAATACACAGTGTTTTTTCATTCTTTGGCTACTGGTGCCTCATATTTTTCTCTATAGTCACTTAACTTTAAGTTAAATGGTATAAGTTTATATTTATTATTAATATTATTGTTAAATATTTTTAGTTTATTGTTCATTTTATTAAAAATAAATCTTATTTTGTTTTTTTTTGTAAAATTGTATTTAATATAAATGTTGGGTGTTATAAAGGATTATTGTTAGCACATCTCACCTTATAGTCGTTGAACGTTTTCATCTTATTTATAAAATTAGCCAAGATGAATTTCGCTTCAAGTTTACTTATAAAAGTAATTCTTGAATTTAACCCAATTTATTATTAATAATTATATAAAATAATTATTAAAGGACAAACATCCCTAGCGTAGCTTTACCTATAACCCAAGATCTTTCCTTTTTGCATCTTGTGATCCTACGCCCTGCTTACGCAACTGTAAGATTTGTTGTTAATCAAACAGTAAGGCACGATTTAGCCGTTGAGCCTTTTAAGTAATAGTCAACATTATTATAATATATAATAACTAAAAAATATTAGAAAAATTCATAATATTTTTATTACATCTAATCTCTCGTTAGATAAAAATCGTACCTACTTCTATATAAACCTTGTTATTCAAACATCTGTCGTGCAGATGAACAAATAATTTGATAAGATAAAATACAGTAAAACTGTATAATATTACAAACAATGTTTTGATGAATGCAAAATGCACTCATACATTATTAATCTTAGACACTCCCATTTACTCTTTATGGGGTCTGTGCCCCGCATAAACTGTCTCCTAACGATAAGTTCCTTACCTAAGGCTACTTTTTTTATTAAAAAAAGCTGAACTAGGTTAATTGACCAATATTCGTCTCCAAATATTAGTAAATTAGTTCATAAATACGGAATAAATATAAAGGATTTCCATTTGTATTACCTAATTTACCTTATAATCTAAACATATTTGATTCCGTACCCTATAATTAGTAACAGTAAAGCTGCATAGGGTCTTCTCGTCCAACTAGAGGTAAACTGTATCTTCACAGCTATTCCAAGTTCACTGAGTCAATCATAGAGACAGCTGTTGTATCGTTAAATCATTCATGCAAGACCGCATTTAACGGCCAAGGCATTTCGCTACCTTAGGACCCTCACGTTAAGGCCGCCATTGACCGGGGGTTCCGTCAACACCAAACTCTCTTAAAAAATTTAGTTATATCTGTTAACCAGCCGGGATTGGGCAGACATCACACTCAATACTTAGATTTTTAATCTTTGAGCAAAGTGCTGTGTTTTAATTAAACAGTCGTACAACACTATTTCATGCTTCTTCCTTTTTACCTGATATTAATCAAGACTAATGAGACCTCCTTATTCCGAAGTTACGTAGTCAATTTGCCGAGTTCCTTTATGATTGTTAGCTCATTATACGCCTTCGTATACTCTACTAGCTTACTTTTTTCAGTTTCTAGGTACGGTTTTTCATATTACTTTTTTTCCAGCACATTTAACACTTTAAATGTTGTTTAGTAATAAAGATTTTCTCATCATCAAAATCTTTAGATTTTTAATTTAGAGGCCGTTACTTAAAAATCCATAAGCTTAAGGCGGAGAATAACGTAATAGTCTAATTATTAGACTATTACTCTTCTTCTTTTAGTTACTTATGTCACCATTCTCACTTGAGTTGTATCACTATATTTCTCTTTAAAAAAGAAAAATCTAATATAAACTCAACGTTCTGCTACCCCATAATATAACAGTGATTATATCATCACTATTAAAAATGGACAAGATGTCGGTATATTGTTTAGATCCGTTAAATTTTCGATGCTTCTAAAAATTAACAAGCGCTCTGTTACGAATTCATAAAATTATGGCTGCTTCTAAGCCCATCTTCTTGTCGACTCAAATAGAAACCTTCTTAATTTCACTTAACTAATAATTTTGGAACCTTAAATCTTGTTCTGGGCTGTTTCCCTTTTGACATACAACCTTAGCACTCTATGTCTGATAATTCAACATTCATCTTTGCCATTTCGAGTCTACATACTCACCGATAAAATCTTCACGATCCCCCGATATATACAAGTTAAAATGTATTTTTATTTAAAATATTTACACCTTGTCAGAGATTAAGTTCTGTACCTGCTAAGATGTTGTTTGAATTGCCTACTTTTATAGGTTTCGCAGAAAACCAGCTATCCTGGTCAGGTTTGTCTTTCACTAAACTTACCCTAATTCTTCGGATATCTATGCAACGATATTCCGTTCGGACTGTTTACATCCTGATTATGGTAAGATCACCAGGCTTCGGGTCTAACAATAGATACTACTCATTTTTTTGATAATTGGTTTAGCTACGCTAAAACTTGTATCTAATGTTAACTTGGTGACCCATTATGCAAAAGGTACGTTCTTGCTCTTAAAATTGCTCGAACTGCTTATAAAACTACTATTTCAAATTATTATTTCCCTCACGGTACTTATGTTCTCTATCGCTTATGTATAATATTTAGCCTTTGAGGAAGGTTCCCCGTAATATTCAAACTGAATTTTACTTTGTTGTATAGTTTATAACTATAGGCTCCTCTACTTTCATTCACACTACTCATAGAATCTCTTTTGATTTCTTTTCCTGAAGTTACTAAGATAATTCAGTTCACTTCGTTTACTAAAGAATTTCTCTTAGAGTTAATATTTTTTTAATAAATTAAATCTCTGTTATACATAGCTTAAATATCCATAATAGTCTCTTTGTATACTTATATATGAATATATATACACATATTATATATCTATTATTTTACATCTCTGTTTAATATAAATGTTCGGATTATTACGATTCGAACATAACTATTCCTCGACCCAAACGAGGCGCCTAACCACCTGGCTCTAATCCGTTTTATTTTCGCCCCTAAGATGAATCGAACACCTATCATGATATTAACAGTATCAAGCTCTACCATTGAGCTATAGAGGCCTACAAATTTATCCACACCCATCCCCTTCACTGCCTCTTATATAACTCTTTGGGTAATACAAAACGTATGTTTTGTAATATAAATATTATTGTTGGTAAAGTGATAGAGGTAATAGAACTCCTACCACTTCTTATTTATTGAATTGCAAAGAGATAAGAAAAAATACAACTCCTCAGTGAATGTCATTGTTGGTTAATAGGGTAATATAGTGTACATTCAGAGAATATGGGATTCGAACCCATGAAAGACACATCTTTAGTTATTTTCAAGATAACCGCCATAAACCACTCGACCAATTCTCTTATAATTCTTTCAAGAGTCGAACTTGAATTTCATTCTTATCAAAAATGCACTTTACCCTTAAGTTAAAGAATTATATTAAGAGATAGGCGATTTGAACGCCTAGCCTTCCGTGTGTAAAACGGCTGCTCTACCGTTAAGCTAATCTCTTTTTAAATTATCTTTTCAAATTATCTTTTAATTGTTATTACTATTGTTCCAACCATAGCTAATAGTATTATGAAAGCAGTAAGAATTAATCATAAACTATAACTAGTATACATAATATTTCCTATGTTAGATATATTATTCACATCTATTAAATTTCCACTTCAGTCATTACTACTTGAATAATATAAATTATTATTACCACCAGTAATATTAATATTATTTTGATTTGAATATTTATTATGCAACATATTATTTATATTCGAAAAATAATTATTTATTACTCCTGTACTATAAGGGAATATTGGAAACACAGAGTAATTCACTAGAATTGGAATTATAAGAGCTAAAGCTACACTATTTTTATTATTGTTTTGTAATTCACTAATTCTTATATTAATTAACATTAATATAAATAAAAATAATATTGATACTGCTCCTAAGTAAATTATTAAGTAAGATAATCCTATAAAACTTAAACCTGTTAGTATTAAATATGAAGATACACCTCCAAATAACCCTATTAAAAATAATATAGAAACTATAGGGTTTTTACTAATAATTATGTATATACCACATATGATAATAAATATAGATAGTATATCTAATACTTCTACATTATATTTATTAGTAATAGTTTCATTAATAAAAAATAAACCAGTCAAATTCGTATTTTAACCTTTATACCTGTAAGGTTTATCGTAAGACTCTACGAATGAGACTACGGAAGAAGAATACTCAAGTGTTTACACACAATATTTAATTAATACCTTGTCTTACTGAGATTTACTCTTCTTTCAATTAAATAACGACTCAAGTCGGATTCGGACCGACATCTCCTTCCTTGACAAGGAAGTACTTTACCAATTAAGCTACTAAGTCTTAAAAACCAACATCCATCTAAACATAAGGTTATTGTTGAACTATAACCAATCGAGCCTTGATGAACGGAAAATTAACGCAACTAGCCGGACTTGAACCGACAATATTCGTGTGGAAGACGATTGGTTTACCATTAACCTATAGAAGCTTTAATCATAAAAATTTACCATATATCTAACTTATTAGGATTTTACTTTAGAACTTTTCATCTATTATAATTATTCGATCTACTGAATTTACTAAATTCTATTACATATATTGAATTCTTCCCTAACTAGATAAGGTATTTAAATCGATCAAATATAAGGTTTACTGTAAAACATTCCGAATAAGACTACGGAAGAAGAGTGATTTGAACACTCAAGTGTTTACACACAATATTTAGTAGATACCTTGTCTTACCGATGACTATTCTTCCTTTGGGGTTTATAGGATTCGAACCTATATCTTGATGATTAAAAGTCATGTGCATTACCATTATACTAAAACCCCTTTTACAAATACATCTTAAAATTTGTTTTACTAACTTCCTCAGTAATAGATCGCAATGTATAAGAATAATCATACCACATCCACAAAATGTCAGTATAAAATTCCACCTTCATATCCTACATGATGATGATCTGTTAAGTGGTATGCATAGATTCTTCATAAACCTACTGCTAAGAAAATTGTTCCTATTATAACATGAAATCCGTGGAAACCAGTACCAAAATAGAAACATGATCCATATACACCATCACTTATAGTGAAAGAAGATACATTATATTCTACAACTTGGAATATAGTAAATATAATAGCTAAAACCACTGTAGCTATTGAACCATATAAACTTCCTGCTCTATCTCCTTTTATTAAAGCATGATGACCATATGTAATAGTTGCTCCACTTGATAATAATATTACTGTGTTAAGCAATGGTAATTCAAAAGGATTTATAGGATCTATTCCCATAGGTGGTCATTGAGCTCCTAATTCTACAGTAGGTGTTAATGCACTATGGAAGAATGCTCAGAAGATTGCTAAGAAGAATAATGCTTCTGTAACTATAAATAAGATAATACCTAAGTTAATTCCTTTTTGTACAGCAAATGTATGATCTCCTAAGAATGTACCTTCAGCTATTATATCTCTAAATCATAAAGACATAGAGGCTATAACTAATACAACAGAAATATATCATAAAATATATGTATTGTAAAAATTATGCATTGATAAAGCAGTAGTAAGCCCTAAAGTTCCTAAACTTATACTAGTGTATAGAGGTCAAGGTGAAGGAGATACTAAATGATAAGGATGAAATTGAAAATTACTTCTTATACTAGTAGTCATTTTAATTTTATATTACTCTCTTTCGTACATAAATATATATGTAGGATGTATACCTATTTAGGAAGAAAAGGACTCGAACCTTCGATAGCTAAAAGCTATTGAGTTTACAGCTCAACCCGTCATACCTACAAACGGGACCTTCCTTTTGTTATTAACAATTAGATTATTATTATTAATAACAGCCTATAACACGCTTTCTTAAAAAAGAAAACAATTTCAGACATGGGTATACTAATACATAGTATTTCCGTTTTTGTTATGGTTAATCAATCCCGTGCAACTTCCACTACACGAACCGTATTTCGACTTAACACTAATCAGAGTCTCGCATACGGTGAATCCTATTATAAAGATCTAATTATAACTATTATATATTTATAATAAAAAAGCAAACTTATTGCGGAGCACTCCTTTCAGCATGTGACGAGTGGTTAGTACCAATCCGAGGTTGTATTCACCGTGACATGGTGATTCACGATTACTAGCAATTACTTATTCATATAGTCGAATTTCAGACTACAATCCTTTTGTTTGTATCCTATTTTTTGAGATTAGCTTAAATTCGCATTTTCGCATCTCTTTGTTTAGGAGTACTGCGGCACGTTTATAGCCCACAATATTAGGGCCATGATGACTTGTCTTTGTCCTCTTTATTATTTCCGGTATACAGAAAAAATTCTCTATTATATCTTTTATAAATAGAGACAAGGATTCCGTTAATTACATGGAGAAACCCACAGTTTCACAACATTAACTGAAAACAGCCGTGCAACACCTGTATCTTAACTTATCATTAAGTATTCAAATTGTGGTAAGGTTTTTCGTGGATCATCGAATTAAACAACATACTTCACTACTGGTGTCAGAAACGGTCTAGTGATTTCAGTTCCGGTGTTGCCACTTTACTCTTGAGGTGAAATGCTTACACTTTCATTTATAGACCAAACTATGTCTAATCTATGGCATTCATCATTGTCTGCAGAGACTACTGGGGTGCCTAATCCTGTTCGTTACCTAAGCCTTCGTCCCTCAACGTCAGTTTTTACATAGAAGACTGCCTTCGCCTTTACCAGTCCCTAGAGTATCACAGAATTTCATCTCTCCACTTAAAAGTACTGTACTTCTTACATAAAACTCTAGCCAACTACTACTTATAAAGTCATGTTGGCCGTCTAGGTACCCTTTAAACCTACTTAAGATGAATAACACTTGTCTCTTACGTATTACCGCGACTGCTGGCACGTAATTAGTCAAGACTTTTTATATATATTGTCATTATCAATATATAGACAAAACTTCATTTGATAACCAATTGTCATTTCCCTAAGTTGCCAGTTCGGCCGTTAGGCCATTGACCAAAATTCCTCACTGCTGTGCATATATGCATTGGGGTTTTTTCAGACCCAATGTGATCGATCAACCTTTCAGTTACGACTAAGGAAATTCGCGGCTTGTTAAGCCATTACCTTAACAACTACCTTTTCCTGTAATATTTCTCGTCCTCTCAAAGCAGTGGTAACTTACCACCTTTTTTTTTATTATAAGGGATTTTAATACCCCCTTACTTCAAGATAGGCAAAAATATCTTATACTCACCCTTACACCACTATTAATTTAATTTTTCAATTGTATTAATCGTACGATTAGCATGTGTCAAGCACTTAGACAGCGTTCAATCAGAGCTATCACCAAACTCATCTAAATATATATGAAAGAAAATAATAGACATAAACATATGGCTATGATATTTCCATCATATCACTTATTAATATAAACATTATGGATATAAATAAGCTTTTTTCTGTCTAAATTATTAATAAAATATACATTAATACAGGATTAATCGTTCGCCAAATATATTTGTTTAACAAAAAATTGTTAATATTATTTGAATAATTTCTGTTATATACCTTTATATTCATATAAATAATTTTTAAAATCAGAACTTTTCTTGTTATATCACTAATTTGAAAAAATAAAATTAGTATTAAAAATAAATTGTATACACAATTCATTTAATAGCTATTAGTGCATATCTAGACCATCTCTTATATAACTACTTGTTAAAACAACAAATACTTGAGCTTGAATAAATGCAATACCAAATTCTAACCCTGAGAATGCTACTATAAATGCTAATGGTATTAAACCTAAGATGAAGAATATAATTCCAGAAGTCATTATATTATAAGTAAAACCAGCTAATATAGCTAACAACATGTGTCCTGAAAGGATATTAGCAGCTAATCTTAGACCTAAAGAAACATTTCTAGCTAAATGTGAAATAAGTTCTATAAACACTAGTAAAGGTAATAAACCTAATGGGCAACCTGCTGGAACTAAGATAGCAAAGAATTTTAGTCCGTGTTTTTGGAATCCTAAAATAGTTGCACCTATAACTATAGTGAAACTAAGAGAAAAAGTTAAAACAAAATGACTTGTAGATGCAAAACTGTAAGGCACCATACCTATTAAATTATTCATTAATATAAAAAGAAATAAAGTATATATCAATGGGAAATATACTTGTCCTTGTTTTGCATTAATTTGACCTACAACTATACTTTGAATAGTTGCATATAATGATTCTTGACTTATCGATCATTTATTTCCTATTAATTTATTATAATTTGTACTTAATAAATTAATTATTAATATAAATGATGCACCTAAGATTAAGTATAATCCTATGTTTGTTAAAGATAATTGTAAATTATTTAAAAATGATAATTTTATGTTAAAAAAATCTCTTATTTCAAATTGACTTAAAGGATTTGTAAAATATGTGTAAATGATATTATTGTTTATCATAGATTAGAAATATATTATTAATTGTCAGCCTTAAAAAAAAAATGTTTGTTTGTCTTTGTTTGTCACATGATTTAATAATATTTCCTTGTTAAAATTTTTAGATTATTTATGAAAATATTATATAACTAAATATTATTTATTTTTTTAATAAATAAACGAGAAATAAATAATCTAACTATTCTTGGTAGCACGTAGTTAGATAATATGTATAATATTCCAACTATTAATGCAAAAGTAAAAAATACTTCATTCATATAATAAAAAGGTACTAATTGAGGCATATTTTCTGTTATATTTTGGTTAATACTACATAAAGTATTATTTTAAATTATGAAAAATAACATCTTTTTAGTTTATTTAGGGATATTTTGAAGATTATGTGTTCAAAAAACAAATAAACCTTCATTTAACCCATATTTAATCAATAAAGATGTGTATAAAAATTATATCTTATTTAATACGGATCAAAGTAAGCAATATAAACGAAACAAAAGAACTAGTTTAATAAAATATTACTAGGTAATATTAAATAAATTATACTTTATATATTAAATTATTAACAAAGTAATGTAAACCATCTAAAATTACAGAAGGATATATTCCTAATACTACAGTAAATATTGTTAATATTAATAATATTAAGAATTCTCTTTTATTAACATCAAATATATTTTCTTCTTTTAATAATTGAGTAAAGAACCCTCCAAAAGAAATTCTGTTAAACATAAAGATAGTATATGCTGCAGATAATACTATAGAAGAACAAGCAAGTATTCCTAATAAAGGTAATCTTTCTAATACACCGTAAAGAGACATAAATTCTCCTATAAAGTTTAAAGTTAAAGGTGCACCACAATTTCCTAAACATAGAATAAAGTATAGTATAGAGAATAATGGCATTAATTGTGCCATACCTCTGTAGAAATATATAATTCTTGTATGAGATCTATCATATAATATACCTCCAACACATATAAATAGACCACTAGATACAAATCCATGAGCTAAACCTAACACTATAGCTCCTTCTATTCCTTGGATACTGTTACTAAATGCTCCTATTAAATAGACTGCTGCGTGAGATACAGAACTATAAGCTATTAATTCTTTAATATCTATAGTTCTTAATGTACTAAAACTAGCATATAGGATAGTTATTACTCCTATAGTATAAATAACAAAAGTATAGTTTAAAGATGCTTTATTTAAAATAGGCAAGATTAGTTTAAATATACCATATAAACTTAATTTTAAAACTATAGCTGCTAATACTATACTTCCACCTAAAGGAGACTCAACGTGAGCTTTTAATAATCAGTTATTTAAAAATATTACAGGAGTTTTTACAGCAAATGAGATAAATATACCTATAAATAAGAATATTTGAGTGAAATAGTCAAAATTTGTTTTAAATAATACATCATAATCTACTGTTCCCACTATTGAATATATAGTTAATATGGATAATAATAAGAATAAAGATCCTCATAATGTATATAAGAATATATAATAACTTGCTCTTACTTTATTACTAGATCCATATAGACCTATCAATAAGAATAAAGGAGGTAATGTACTTTCAAAGAAAATATAAAACATTAACATGTCTAAAGCTAAGAATACCCCTAATAGTAATGATTCTAATAATAACATTATGATTAAATAAGATTTAATATTTTGTTTTATTGAATTTCAATTAGATACTAAAGCTATCGGCATAATTATAGTTGTTAATAGTACAAAATATATAGATATACCATCTATACCTAAATATATATTATAATGTTGTATATTATAATGTTCTTGTACAAATTGAAAATTATTACTACTAAAATTAAAAAAAATTAATATAATAAAAGATAAAATTAAATTTAATAGACTTGTTCCTAAAGCTACATTCTTCATATATAAAACATAACCTTTACCAACATTAGTCTCATTTAATAAAGATATAATAAACATCCCTAAAACAGGGACTATTAATAATAATCATAAAAACACGAATAAATAATTCATGTTTAGCTTTCTTCAAAAATCTTTATTCACCGTTTAATAATAAAATTAACATTAAGATAGATGTTCTGGAAAAATATAAACGAATAAAACCAAGTTTATGAATAATACTTATATAAGAGTATTAAAGTATCTAAGGAATATTATGTTTCATGCATCCTACTAGACGACTACCTTATTCTATCTCTATTGCAAAATTAGTTTAGTTAGCCATCTTCGAGTTTAGTATAAACTATACGAAAATACTATTGTTATTTATAATATAATTAACAATATAAGTAAACAATATTATATAATATGATGTATTCCTAAAAACCTAGATTAATTCTAAAAATGAGAGATTATAAGAGATCTAACATTATTTAAAATATTTCTTTCATATTTTTCTAAAATCTTAGCAAATATCTTTACAATGACAATGAAAAAAAAATTCTGTATAAGATAAAAGTAAAAATATATTCACGTATACTGGGTTTAGTAATACCTTCAAAATTAATTAATAGTCAAGGTAAAAACATTGTGAAAAATTTAATATTATTATAAATAATATTAAATTTTCCGTTCTTTTCATTAGAATATATTTACATTTATTAAAAATGCGTCAAATTGGAACAATATACAAGGTATTAATACAATAAATGCAAATAATAAAGGTAGTAATACTGTTCAACAGAATGACATTAATTGATCAAATCTTATTCTAGGGAATGAAGCTCTAACTCAAATAAAAACAAAAACTAATATTGAACTTTTCAATCCTATAGTTAAACCAGAGAATAAACCATTCATAAAAGGATTTTTTAATAGTTCTTGAAGTTTAATGTTTTCATATGAGTGTATTAAATCTATATCAAAAATATAAACTCATATATAATTTAATTTATCTAATAAATAAATTATATCATAAGATACTAAATATCCTCCCATAAAGAATATAGCAGTTAGTATACACATTATTAATATACTAGAGTACTCTGCTAGGAAAAAGAAAACAAAAATAACAGCTGCGTGTTCTGTCATAAATCCACTAACTAGTTCTGATTCTGCTTCTGCTAAATCAAAAGGAGCTCTATTTGTTTCAGCCACAGATCCTATAAAGAATATTAATAAAATAGGTAGTAGAGGTAGCATAAATCAAACCATTTTTTGTAATTGTACAGTTACATTAAGATTTAAACTATTAGTAATCATAACGATTATTAATATAGCAGAACTTAAAACCAACTCATAACTTATCAATTGAGCAGTACTACGTAATGATCCTAAGAAAGCATATTTACTGTTAGCACTTCATCCTGCAAGTAAAATTCCGTATGTAGCTATAGATGATACGGCTAGAATATAGAATATTCCTAAATCTAAATCTGAAACAGATAATCCAGGACCATAAGGTATAACCGCAAAACCTAATAAAGCAAATATTAATGTAACAACAGGACCTAAGAAAAATAAAAACATATTAGATTGTGTAGGTGCTACATATTCTTTTAATATAAGTTTTAAAGCATCTGCAAAAGCTTGTAATAACCCATAATATCCTACAGCATTTGGTCCAAGTCTTCTTTGCATACTAGCCATTGTTTTTCTTTCTGCTACTGTTACATAAGCTACAGCAAGCAATCCGGGCAATAATAATAAAACAACTTCTAAGAAAGATAACAGATTTGTATAATTGTTTATGTAAATATTGTCTACGTTTATATAATTATTCATAATTTTCTTTTTTTTTAATTGACAGCCTTAAAATTAAAGTTATTTGATGGAAACCTTTATAAAATAACAATTTATATAAAATAAAATTTACTTTTTAAATTTTGACTATTCCCTACTTAATATAAACAAGGAATAGCTTTACTTCATTTTAGGGTCGAACTAAAATCGGAATATTAGAAGTATTCTGCTCTGCCATTGAGCTAATGAAGCTTTTTGTTCGCACAATGTGCCTAAGCATGCATAGAGTTCAATGCATAACTTATTCCGACACACATGCCTTTAGGTGGACTATTTTAAGCCCACTCTAAACTATTGTAATTTTTATACCAATACAATTAAATTTGTACCAAATTAACTTTGTAAAGGTAATGACACAAATGCGTGCGGTTTAGGTGGACTACTTAAAGCTCACTCTAAACTGTTGTAATTTCTATTCAAGTATCCTCTTAAAGAATCTGTGTGGAAAGGAAGTGTTAATCAAGGGTATCTTGTAGCAACTTCTCCTACTGTTAGTTGTTGGAATACAATAAATAAGAATAATCAAGCAGCTACTACACTTACTATTGATCCAAAACTACTTACTAAGTTTCATCCTGTAAATGCATCAGGGTAATCACTTATTCTTCTAGGCATTCCTTGTAAACCTAAGAAATGTTGAGGGAAGAATGTTAAATTAACTCCGATGAATAATAATCAGAATTGAAGTTTAGCTAAGTAGATATTATAATTTAAACCTAATATCTTAGGTGATCAGAAATATCATCCACTGAACATAGCAAATACAGCACCCATACTTAATACGTAGTGGAAATGCTTAAAAAACTTTTATTTCTCCTGAGATAATATTTTCTCTACGGATTTCAGATTTTTTTTTAATATTTTTATAACACTCACATATTCTTTGAACAAAGATTTAGATTCATTAGGGAAAAACTCCTCTTTTTCTTTGTTTATATCTATAACAATCTTTTTAAATTTTTTTTCTTGATTATTATAAGCTTTGTATTCATATTTAACATTATTTAATTGTTCATGAATTGTAAATTTAGGCTTATCCTCTATATTTATACTTTCTTTCCAGTTTCTTTTTTGACTAAAAGATTCTTGTTTGAAAGTAGTATTAGAATAATCTTTATTTAAATTTTTCTTTTGAAGATCTAATATTTTTTCTTTTAAAGAAGAAGCTCTCTTTTTACTTTTCTTCTTGTTTTTTAAATCAAAGAAAAAATTTACATTAGGCTTTTTAGGTTTATTATCCTTATTTTTAACTCATTTGTAATCTAATGATAATTTAAAATCTTTTAATTTGTTTACAATATTCATATTCAAAAAAAATCCTTTAAAATAAGTTATAATCAAAATTAAAAGTTTTTGTCCTATTATAATTAATACTAATAAATTAAGGATTAATAACCCAAATAACATATACTTAACTATATTATGATACATAGGAAAATATTGTTTCAATTCATGATTATTTACTCAATTTTTAGTCATTTTAATTAATTTAATTAAAACGCCAGTTAAAAAGAAAAAACTAAATATGTATCTATATAATATATCCAGATCTATTATAATAATGTAAGCACAATAAACTAAAATCAATAGTTCTGTTTTTCTTATACCTTTATTACTTTTTTTAGTTAATGCTAGATATCCTTTATTTATTAAATAATAAATATTATAATAAAACCCTAAGTATATATGTTTGTTTGAAGTGAAAAGAATAAATTTGAGTATATTAAAAATTAATATTAAAAAAAATCAGTAATAATCGTTAACGTTATTTCACGTGTGCAACCCTATCATTTGTAGAGTATTAATAGTCAGGACTATATCATAACCCATATATTTTTAATATAATAAGTATTTACGAACACAAGGAACTTTATATCATAAAGGATTGTCATATTTAAATCAATCTATTAAAAAATTACTATATATTTTATGCTCTAAACTATATTTAGGGTATGTTTTATATTTTCTAATTTCTATAAAAGATTTAATTTTTGTAACTCTATAAAATTTCATATCGTTATACAACCTATTTTTCATAAAGTAATCGTATATAAATAACATATTATCTACATTTTGAAATTTAAAGGAAATAAATGAGAATTTTTTTGATTTAGAATCTTTACGTATAACAATTCTTGGTTTAGAGTTTCATATAGTGTCATCGAAGTTTAATTTAGATGTATATTCATTATATTTAAATTCTAAATTACATTCTATTCTGTTTCCGGCATAATTAAATATTATACTTCCGCTACTATCAACTAAGCCTGCAAAATAGGGATCATATTTCCCTATATTATAATCAGCTTCAATATAATCTATATTATATAAAGTGCAAGCTTCTTTAAAACTAGGTACTTTAAGTCTAATCAGCCCATTAATATTGTTAAGAATATACGTCATATTTTCTTTAGTTGACACTATATAAATAGAGTAAGATTTATTTTTATCTGTTCTAATCTTACCAATATGTAAACAATCCTGTATACGTGTTAATATCCTAATATTTTTGTTATGTAATTTTATTCTAATTTGTTTAAGAACTCTTTTATTACTAACAGGATCTAATCTAATATCAAAATTTCCATTCCCATCTATTATACCACTAAATCATTTTCAAAATTTTAAATTTTTAGAAATGGGTCACTGACGTGTAGTCTCTGAGAATCCTTTGCAGTTTTCTGCTGATTGGGAATCCTCAAGTTTAAACTTTGTCGTATTAAACTTAATCGTCATATTATTATTTTGACTATTTAAAAGAATATTATTCTTACTAGCATCTAGTTTGTAAAGATAAAACGTATTAATAAATAGTAAATAATACACTAGTATCCGTCCCAGCATATAGTCAGTTTCATCTATGTTATTTATATAAAATAACATATTGCGGCCCACACGAGCAACTACGTAATAAGTATCATGGAATGCTATATCAAGAGAAGCATTAGCTAAAACTACACCACTTAATCCACCTATAGTGAACATAAATACAAAACCTATTCCAAATAACATAGAAGGTGTTAATTTAATAGATCCTCCGTAGCATGTAGCTAATCATGAGAATATTTTAATTCCAGTAGGAACAGCTATTATTAAAGTAGCAGCTGTGAAGTAAGCTCTTGTATCTACATCTAAACCAACTGTATACATATGATGACTTCAAACTATGAATCCTAATATTCCAATAGACATCATAGCATAAACCATTCCTATGTAACCAAATATAGATTTATTAGAGTTAGCTGATAAAGTTGTACTAATTATACCAAAACCTGGTATAATTAAAATATAAACTTCAGGATGACCGAAAAATCCAATTCCTTATCACATAATCATATTTCATTCTTTAATTATATGACTAACTATTATAATTATAATAGTTACCTTATTGGTCAATTAAGAGGAATCCGACTGTACATTAAGCAGCATTTCAGCCACCCACCAGTGAACCAGTCTGTAGCGATTATTTAGATAACCGACGGTCTTGCTCTAGAAAAAGTTTTGACCGTTTTCACTAATATTGCCTTTATTAACAACATTTTCTTCTAAAAGTTGCATGTTTAAATAAAAAATTTTTTTATTTAATAAAGACTAGGGATTAATATAACGTAATGTTATTTATTTAATTAGGTCTTATTTTATTTTACATCTGCCTAATTACTTCTCACAGCTTTAGCTGAACCAATCCCTGTTTTCCTGATCTTGTGTCTGTTTATTACACTTTGGTGTAATTAAATAAACAGACACAATATTGTAATTAAGAAAAGATGTTGGTATAATATTGGGTCACCTCCCCCTGCTGCTTCAAAGAAAGAAGTGTTAAAGTTTCTATCTGTTAATACCATAGTAATACCACCGGCTAATACTGGTAAAGATAGTAATAATAAAACAGCTGTTATAACTACAGCTCACCCAAATAAAGCTAACTTGTGTAATTTAATTCCAGGAGTTCTCATATTAGCAATAGTAGTAATAAAGTTTATAGCACCTAATAAACTACTTACTCCAGATAAATGTAAAGCAAAAATACCTAAATCTACACTAGGTCCACTATGACTTTGTATTCCTGCTAAAGGTGGGTAAAGAGTTCATCCTGTACCTGCACCTCCTTCTATACATGAAGAGAATATTAGAAATAGTAAACTTGGAGGTAATAATCAGAAACTTATATTATTAAGTCTAGGGAATGCCATATCTGGACCCCCTACCATTAAAGGTAATAAGAAATTACCAAAACCTCCAATTAATGCGGGCATAACCATAAAGAATATCATTAAGATTCCATGCGCCGTAATTATACTATTATATAGTTGATTATCGGAGATATATTGTACACCAGGTCCACTTAATTCTAATCTAATTAATACAGAAAAAGCAGTTCCCAGTAACCCTGAAAATAAAGCAAAGATTAAATAAAGATTACCTATATCTTTAGCATTAGTAGAAAAAAATCATCTCTCTATATTCATACTAATGGAAGATATCTTAGCGTTCAAAGACCGCTCCGTAATCATTTTTTAATATATGATTTAAGAAAGATTTCGTATAAATGAAATATTATCCCTAAAAATCTATTATTCTAATATTTTTTTATATTAATATAAAAAAAAAATATATAGCTTTTTAGGTCAATTATTTCAAAAATAAGGACTTTAAGGAAATTCCATGAATATCTATTTAATTTTTTGGTGTCTAAACTATTCTTATAAAGAATTATAAAATATCACACAATTCTTTAGAAATGCGCCTTTTTCGGATGTCTAATTTATTCTCATAAAGAATAATAAAATATCACAGCGCCCGACCTCCTCCTTTCCAAAGAATATTTCATACGTATTCCTTGAGTCATGCCTATACTTTATTTATCTATCCCTTAAATAAGAAAGCCATAAATAAAGGGAATGATTAAAAAGAATAAGGATAAACAAAGAATAAACAAAAGAGCACAGCTTAATTTAAATATAGCCAGTATTTAAAAATAAATCATTGTAAGATTACAACAAATACTATCTTATAAATCAAGTAATTACCAATAGTTATAAAATTAATTTATAATATTGACGCAAAATATATAAACAGATAGAGCTTTACCGGATATTCTATTAATAATAAAAATCTACTAAATACATATAAATCACGATAAATAAATGATGTTTTCCGTAAATATATTCTAGATTCTACATATTAAATTTATTTTTAGATTCTTGGTCTTTTAGATCCTGAAGATCCCTCCCCAGATCCATCGTGAGGTCTTTTAGATCCTGAAGATCTCTCTCCATTATTAAGAATAGGAGATTCTTCTTTATTCCTAGGACTAGGAGATTCTTCTCTATTAGGACTAGGAGATTCCTCTCTAAAATAATGAATAGGAGATCCATCCTCAGAAAAACTTGGTCTACCTCTCGGATTATTCATTCGCTCTCAAAAAGTCTGATGGTCTGGCGAATGGCCACCAGGAGGAGTAGGAGTATAATATCACTGGTGATGATGACCATCACTATCAAAGTAACCATTTGAGTCTGCGTCGGAGATATCCCCATTATTGTTTCCTCCCTGTCCACTAGGATTACTAGGTGTTTGAGGGTGTTCACTAGGCTGACCAGATGGTTGGTGTCCACCAGGATGACTAGGTGTTTGAGGATGTTCACTAGGATTCCCGTTTCCTTGGTTGGGAATCTCAGTCACAGGGTTTAATATAACATTTCCAGTGTTGGTATTTGAACCACTAGATGAACTGTTATAAGTTATCCCTTCAGGGGTATTTTCTGGAGTATTTAAGGGCTCCATTGGTAAACCTAAAAGTAAATTGTTCGAATTATAAAACACATAAAGATATTCAAATAAATCATTTAAACCATAAAACACAGAATTTAAATCAGATATATTTATATTATATTTAAAATTAGAAAAAATTCATAGAATTCTTGATATAATTAAAAATAATATCCAACACTTTCATATATTTAATGGACTTATATTCAGCACCAATATATATCAACCCTTCATTAATATTCATTTGAATGAATTAAATATACTGGATTCTAGTACTAAAGCAAAGAAGAAGAAGAAATATTTCTTCTTTCCCTACTTAAAATAACTATAAAAATGTTAATACATAGTATAGATAACAATAAAGTATTATTAATGTCAAACAAATAGAAATTATTACCCATTAGATATACAATAATACCTATTATTATGTATAATGCATAATTAGTAACCATACCTGTACTTAAACTGTTTATTAATTTACCTGCAGATAATAATAGTTTCTCAGCCCCAAAAGGCCCTATTAATTCAATACTACCTCTATCTAAAATTTTCGTAGTTTGACCTCCTAATTTTAGAGTTAAGTCAACTATATATTTATTAACGAATAATTCTATTAATAGACGCTGATTAAAGAATCCAAATATATTATAACCTAAGTTAGTTAATTTAAAACTGTTAGTTAAAGAAGGATAAAATTCAAATAGTACTATGGCAAATCCTGTAGCAATTACTGTTAAGATAAATGGTAATAATTTTATTATAGCACTAAGCCCAAATTCTGCACTTATTAAAATTTCATGTAAAGGATGGATAAAAATACTATTATTATTAAAGAATCCTGAACCTAAACCTACATAAATGTCTTTAGTTAAGAATCCAAAATAAATAGAGAAAATAGCTAAAATAACTAAAGGAAGACTCATAAAAATATTACCCTCGTGTGCATTTTTATAGTAATTTAAAGATCCATTCGGGTTAGCTATAAAAGTTAAATATAATACTTTAACTGAGTATAATGTAGTAAATATTGCACCTATAACTGCTATAAAGTATACAGCTATACTAGGAAAATGGTATTGACCATAAGAAGATTCTAATATAAGATCTTTACTATAGAACCCTGTCATAAATGGGAATGCTACTAAACTAAGACTAGCTATTAAAATTACAGAATAAGTTAAAGGTAATCAATGTATTAATCCTCCATATTTTCTTAGATCTTGATTGTCACCCACAGCATGAATAACAGCACCAGCTCCTAAGAATAATAATCCTTTATAAAAGGCATGATTTATAAGATGGAATAAAGCAACATTGTATGAAGATAACCCTATTGCAACGACCATCATACCTAATTGACTCATAGTAGAGTAGGCTATTATTTTTTTTATGTCTCCTTGGAATAAACCTATCATAGAACTAGATAAAGTTGTTATAGCACCTAATCATAGACATATTAGTAATAATGTAGAACTATACTCAATAAGTGGAGATGAACGTATTAATAAATATACTCCAGCAGTAACCATAGTAGCTGCGTGTATTAATGCAGAAACAGGAGTAGGACCCTCCATAGCCATAGGTAATCAAATATGTAATCCTATTTGAGCACTTTTAGCCATAGCACCTATCAATAAACATATCCCTATTATAGTTACAACATTTGTATTTATATAAGGAGCTAATGAAAAGATAGTACTGTAATCTAAATTACCTAAAGTTCATAATAAACCTAGCATACCTATTACTAAAAAACAGTCACCTACTCTATTAGTTAAGAAAGCAGAGATAGAACTTTGATTAGCTGCTATTCTAGTGAATCAGAAACTAACTAAAAGATAAGAACAAACTCCTACACCTTCTCATCCTACAAACATTAATAAATAATTGTTTCCTGTAACTAATAATATCATCATAAAAGTAAATAAGTTTAAATAACTAAAAAATCTTTGGTTATGTGGGTCACTACTCATATATCCTATAGAATAAATATGAACTAGAGAACTTATTACTAATACAGGGATTAGCATAGATACTGTTAAACTATCAAATTGGAAATTTCATACTATGTTGAATGATTCACTTACTATTCAATCAAATAAAGAAATGGATACGGTATTATTATTAAAACCTACTTCAAAGAAGGCGATAATAGCTAAAATTGTTGTTATTACAACACTACTACTACTAATAATATGTGATCCTGTTACACCAGATTTTCTACCAAAAAATCCAGACACTGTAGACCCTAATAAAGGTAAAAATATTATACTTAAATACATTATTTATTTTCAAATGCAATAGATCCTCTTAATCTATAAAAAGCAACTAAGATTCCTAATCCTATTGCAGATTCAGCCCCAGCTGTTATTATTATGTATATTGCATAACTTTGTCCTATTATATCATCTAAACTTATAGAACTTACTAATATTAGGAATGTTACAGATAATAGCATTATTTCAATTGAAATAAGCATCAATATTATATTTTTTCTATTAAATACGAATCCTAAGATCCCTATTAAAAAAAGTATTAAAGTTAAACTCATGGTTTTTTTTTTATTGTTTTTAAAATTATTCAAGTAAAACGTTATAGGTTTATTATAATTTAGTAGTATATATAGTATACTACATATTAATATAAACTTATAATTAAAGATATCTCATGATTTTTAAATCATGAGATATTTAGTATATGGAAGTACTATAGAAGGACATATAAGACTCGAACTTATAATTCAGTGGCCGTATCACTACTCTTTCCCTATTAAGAATAATGCCCTTTTAAAAAGAGAAATATTACCCTATTAAAAGGGCATCTTACCCCTTTAATACCTCTTTTATTCGTAATTATATAGTCAATTTATAAACTTAGAAGGACTTATAGCTTCAATTGCAATAGGCATAGAAGAATGTAATAAACCGCATATTTCAGAACATTGTCCGTAATATACTCCTTCTCTATTTATGAAAACAGATATTTCATTTAATCTACCAGGGTATGCATCAATTTTAACACCTAAAGAAGGTACAGCAAAAGAATGTATTACATCCCCAGAAGTTACTAGTATTCTGATATGAGTTAATTCAGGAAGAATCACTCTATTATCTACCTCTAATAATCTTAAAGCTCCAGGCTCTAAATCTGAGTCTGGTATTATATAAGAATCAAATTCTATTAAGTCATTATTTGAATCTAAGAAATCAGGGTATTGATAACTTCAATATCATTGATGACCTTCTGCTATTATAGTCATAGACGGATCATTTATTTCGTCCATTAAGTATAACAGTTTAAAAGAAGGGAAAGCTATTAGTATTAATACTAAAGCAGGAGTAATAGTTCATATTAACTCTATTAATGTTCCGTGATTTAAATATTTATGTGATATAGGTGATTTATTATTATTAAAATTTCATATTACTGAAAATAATACTCATCCTACACTAAATAATATTATTACCAAGTAGTACATTATTATATCATGTAATTCTACTAAACCCTCCATTTGAGGTGTTGCACTATCTTGAAAGTATATACCTCAAGGAGTAGGCGCATCTAATCTTACTTGTAAATTATTTAAGATATTTATCATTTTTTTTTAGTATAATCAGGTTTTTTTTTATAAAAAAAATTAACTTAAACTATTAATATATTAATTATAAGGAATAACAATAACAGAAATTTCATTACCCAGCGACTCATGTACATAACCTAAAGAATTTATTAAACCACGTACAATAGTAAAAATGCCATCATTAATGCAAATAATCCTGTAGCTTCTGAGAAAGCAAAGCCTAATATAGCATAAGAAAATAATTGACCTCTTAGTGAAGGATTTCTAGCAACCCCTAAAATTAGAGCACCAAAAACTATACCAATTCCTGCTCCTGCTCCTATTAAACCTGTAGTAGCTAACCCAGTTCCTATTATTTTTGCTGATTGTATCATATTTTATTTTAAATATTTTAAGATTTACCTATATATTGACAAAATATTCGCACGTAGACTCCTAATTATTTTATTACTAGAATTAACGAGAAGACATAGAGATATTAGAGATAAAATTCTCGATACTTGTAACAACAGGCACTAATACTACAAAATATCCAAAGAATAGAAGAGTACTTAATTGACCTAATTCTATATAAGGACTTTCTACATGTTTAGCCCCTATAATCATTAGAATAATGAAATTTACAACAAATATGAAGAAAATTATTTTACTAAATGGTCTGAATTGTAGATTTTTTAATTTACTTAAATTTGTTACTGGTAATATTAACATTATTAATAATGCACTAAACATTGCAATAACTCCCAATAATTTATTAGGAATAGATCTTAATATAGCATAGAATGGTAATAAATATCATTCCGGAACTATAGCAGCAGGAGTTTGCATAGGGTTAGCCATAATATAATTATCACTGTCTCCTAACACATTAGGTGCAAAAAATACGAAATTACTTAAAACAAAAATAAGTATAAATATTGTAACTAAATCCTTAAATAGATAATAAGGAGCAAAAGGTATTCTATCGTAATTACCTGAGATACCTAAAGGGTTAGTAGATCCTGCTGTGTCATGAAGAGCTATTAAATGCATTAATACTAATGCAACTAATGCAAATGGTAACACAAAATGTAAAGAAAAGAATCTATTTAAAGTTGCATTATTTACTGAGAATCCTCCTCAAATAAACTCAACAATATCTTGTCCTATTCATGGAATTGCACTTATAAGGTTAGTAATAACTGTAGCACCTCATAAACTCATTTGCCCGTAAGGTAGTACATAACCCAAAAATCCTGTTCCCATCATCACTATAAGGATTATTACTCCTATAACTCAAGTTGTAAATCTAGGACTTTTATAAGACCCATAATATATACCTCTTCCTATATGTAAATATACTAAGAAGAAAAAAGCAGAAGCTGTATTACTATGTAAATAACGTACTAATCATCCGTTATTTACGTCTCTCATGATATGTTCTATAGAATTAAAAGCCTCAGCTACACTAGGGTTATAATGCATAGCTAAAGTTATACCTGTTATAATTTGAATAGCTAAACATAATAATAATAAAGATCCAAAATTTCAGTTATAACTGATATTAGTAGGCTGAGGAGCATCTATAAGATATGAATTAACTAATTTTAATAAAGAATTATGTTTTAATGTTCTCAT